CTGCGAAAATTTGGATTTTTTGAATTGAGAAATTTTTGCCAATCCTATGTGATAATAAACGATATGATAATAAAAAGAAAAGACAAATAAAGATTCATTAGAACCTTATACCAAAACAACATTATCGAGTTAGATACGGATAGCAAAAATTGTCTATAAGAATACAAATTTCTAATAGATCACAATAGATTCTATGAAATATCAAAAAATCCCGCGATTCTATTATATTATTCATTAAACATATGTATTTTATTGTATATTATTTATTGGTTAAATATTTTTGAATCGATTCATTCGCGAGGAGCCGTATGAGGTGAAAATCTCATGTACGGTTCTGTAATAGAGATGGAATTGAGAAACAACCATCAACTATAACCCACAAAGAACAAAATTCCGTAAACAACATAGAGGAAGAATGAAAGGAAGATCCTATCGAGGTAATAAGATTTGCTTCGGAAAATATGCTCTTCAGGCACTTGAGCCCGCTTGGATCACATCTAGACAAATAGAAGCGGGGCGGCGAGCAATGTCACGAAATGTCCGCCGGGGTGGACAAATATGGGTACGCATATTTCCAGATAAACCCGTTACAGTAAGACCTACTGAAACGCGTATGGGTTCGGGAAAAGGATCTCCCGAATATTGGGTAGCTGTCGTAAAACCCGGCAAAATACTTTATGAAATGGGCGGGGTCGCAGAAAATATAGCTAGAAAGGCTATTTCAATAGCAGCATCCAAAATGCCTATACGAACTCAATTCATTATTTCAGAATAATCATTAGAACGAAAGAGGTCTTTAGTATGAAAAAAATGGCAATTGTGGGTTTCTTTTTTTTTTTTGAACACAGAATATTTTTTTTACTTCACCTTTTTGACTGAAAGATAAAAAAATGATATGATTCAACCTCAAACCCTTTTAAATGTAGCCGATAATAGCGGAGCCCGTAAATTGATGTGTATTCGAATCATAGGAGCTAGTAATCGACGGTATGCTTATATTGGTGACATTGTTGTTGCTGTAATCAAAGAAGCAGTACCAAATACGCCTTTAGAAAGATCGGAAGTCATCAGAGCTGTAATTGTACGTACTCGTAAAGCACTCAAACGTAGCAACGGTATAATAATACAGTATGATGATAATGCTGCGGTTATCGTTGATCAAGAAGGAAATCCAAAAGGAACTCGAATTTTTTGCGCAATAGCCCGGGAATTGAGACAGTTCAATTTCACTAAAATAGTTTCATTAGCACCCGAGGTATTATAATACGAGATCGTGATATCGATATATTATTTATGAATTGAATGAGTATGAATGAAATAGATTAATTAGATTAATTAATCTATTTTATTTCACATATATACCCTGTGTAATAATTATTTTATATTTTAAATATTAAAAGTATATAAAATATATAATAATTATTTTGCATTAGTTCATTTTCTAATATTCTATATATAGAGTATTCTATATATAGAATATTCTAAATAGAGGGTATTCTATATTTAGAGTATCCTATACATATTTACATTATTCTATTAGAATAATATTTTCTATATATAGAGTATTATTATATTCTTATATTCAATACAATATTAGATTCAATATTAGATATTTTATTGAATCCAAAAATAAAAAAATGGAAAAATGGGAGCACGTTGATTATATCGAAAGTAAGGAGCAAGAATCATTTTCGTTTATCGTGGGTAAAGATACCATCGCTGATATACTAACCTCAATATGCAATGCTGACAGGAATAGAAAAAGAACAGTTCAAATACCGCTTACTAATATCACCGAAAACATTGTGAAAATCCTTTTACGAGAGGGTTTTGTTGAAAACGTCAGAAAACATAGGGAAAGCAACAAATACTTTTTAGTTTTAACTCTACGGTATAGAAGAAATAGGAAAGGATCATATAAAACTTTTTTAAATTTAAAACGGATCAGTACACCTGGTCTACGAATCTATTCTAACTATCAACGAATTCCTAGAATTTTAGGAGGGATGGGGATTGTAATTCTTTCTACTTCTAGAGGTATAATGACAGATCGAGAGGCGCGATTAGAAAGAATCGGCGGAGAAGTTTTATGTTATATATGGTAATTTTTTGAATATCCGAACTATATGAGAACCTTCTATCCATTTTTGTGAAAAGAGAGAGAAAACATAGATTTCAAATATTACTTCTCATTCATTAGTGAATGCGTGAAGTTAACTAGAATAATAGAAAAAAAAAGAATTCATGAAGAGTGAATATAGAATGAAAATAAGATTCTAGGCTATGATTCCAAAAAAATTCGATGTACTCATATTTTATATGTATACGATCGGGAAAGTAAAAAAAGGAAGTATAAGTCACTTAATTTAATTAGACTGTTTTTCAACTTCAACATTCTTTTTTGTTTGAGGGGGCACAATTCGAAGTTAAAAATGTAAGGAAACCTTATTTTCTTCCTATAAAAATAGAATAGATTCAGAATTAAGTTAAGGAGTAACTA